TAATAAAACGTTAGAATAATTTGAATCAACTTGAATAAATTATTCAATTAGATAATAATTGAATAATTTAATGATTTCCCTTTCATATTTGATATTGATTAGCTCACCAATCCATATGTAATGGAATTCTATTCGCTTTTCTGATTGATATATAAAATAATAGAATTAGGAAATCCTCTATTTACTATTCACTGAATAATAACTTTTTTGTTGACAAAAGAATAAAGATAATTTCTATTCCAAGGTGGGGAGTTTTATTTTCCCCATCGACGTATTTGCAGAATAAAATTAAACTAAAATTCTATATTTGCATATCTATAGAAGAACGTATATAAAAATCTTTAGTGAAAGTTAAGAACTCATTGAAATTAATTGATTCTATTTTGAAACCTTTTTGTTTTGTCGAACTTTCTAACGTTTTATTTTCTCTGAATTATTATATAGACCCCCATGTATATCTTGCCCTTAATCCAATAGAGAAAATTGCTTAATGAAATTTTGTATGACTAATTGTGAATTTTGAGCGATGCAAAATGGGTTCTTTTCGTTGTATTTTGTCGTCTGAATCCCTTTTTTGTTTTATTTTAGATTTCTTCTGAAAAAAAAATAAGAAATTGCTGCTTAAACAATGAAAACAAAAACTTTTTTAACTCTATTCCTTAATTGAGTATAGAACGGTTTAGTTACAAGAGTTGAATTCGAGGAAAGCATAAAATATAGGAAAGTCCCAGGTTAAATAAAAAAAACTAAGACTCTAAACTCAAATCGAAAATAATGAACCTTCAACCTAAAATTCCTATTTGAACAACTTTTTATTGTTATTGATCCATTTGAATCATTACTAAACTAAAATAGCTTACTCAATCTCGACGATTGCTTATTCATAGGCTATTATGAGTTCAAGACAGGCCGCTATGGTGAAATTGGTAGACACGCTGCTCTTAGGAAGCAGTGCTAATGCATCTCGGTTCGAGTCCGAGTGGCGGCATACCATCTTCTAAAAAGGATAAATAGATCTTATAATGAATTCAATTCCCGATTTCCATTTTCGAATTATGTAATTAAGGGACTCTTCTTTTTTAAGATTTTTATGATATTTTCAACCTTAGAGCATATATTAACTCACATTTCCTTTTCGATCGTTTCAATTGTAATTACAATTCATTTGATAACCTTTTTACTCGATGAAATTGTAAAACTATATGATTCGTCAGAAAAGGGCATAATAGTTACTTTTTTCTGTATAACAGGATTATTAGTTACTCGTTGGATTTCTTCAGGACATTTCCCACTAAGCGATTTATATGAATCATTAATTTTCCTTTCATGGAGTTTCTCCCTTATTCATATAATTCCGTATTTCAAAAAAAATGTTTTAATTTTAAGTAAAATAACTGGACCAAGTGCTATTTTGACCCAAGGCTTTGCTACTTCAGGTATTTTAACTGAAATACATCAATCTGGAATATTAGTACCTGCTCTTCAATCTGAGTGGTTAATAATGCACGTAAGTATGATGCTATTGGGCTATGCATCCCTTTTATGTGGATCGTTATTATCAGTAGCACTTCTAGTGATTACATTTCGAAAAAACAGAAAGCTTTTTTATAAGAGCAACGGTTTTTTAAACGAGTCATTTTTCTTGGGTGAAAATGTTTTAGAAAATACTTCGTTTTTTTCTGCTAAAAATTATTACAGGTCCCGATTGATTCAACAATTGGATTATTGGAGTTATCGGGTTATTAGTTTAGGATTTACTTTTTTAACCATAGGAATCCTTTCGGGAGCGGTATGGGCTAATGAAGCGTGGGGTTCATATTGGAATTGGGACCCAAAAGAAACTTGGGCATTTATTACTTGGATCGTATTTGCAATTTATTTACATACTCGAACAAATAGAAATTTGCGGGGTGCAAATTCTGCAATTGTAGCGTCTATAGGTTTTCTTATAATTTGGATATGCTATTTTGGGGTCAATCTATTAGGAATAGGGTTACATAGTTATGGTTCTTTTCCATCAACATTTAATTGAATTTAAGACAAGTTATTACAAATACAAGAGCGGGCAACGCATTGTATGAACCAGCATGCGGACCGTGTGAATCAAATATTGTATTGATGATTCACACGGTTTTCTACCATATGTAGTTCAATTTCATTGTTTTTACTTTATTCTTAAGTTAAGAGAAGAAAAAAAGTCTTCTTTTTTTCATTGTCCAAGAATGTTTTTAAAAACAAACATAGGTTTTTTTATTTCAGTCATCCAATTATCTATAAAAAAAATTAGATAGAATAACTTCGACCTTGTCAACTGCTAATGAAAGAACGAAATCAGGGTATATACCAATACCTATTACGGGTAAAAAGATGGAGATCGAAAGAAATAACTCTCGCGGTCCAGAATCAAAAAAAGAATCCTTCGGGGCGTTAAATAGCTTGTATCCATAGAACATCTGGCGTGGCATAGATAATGAATAAATAGGAGTTAATATAATCCCAATTGCCATTACAAAAGTAATTAGTAGCTTTGGAATTAAAAGATATTTTTGGCCGGTAATTATTCCAAAAAATACTATCAATTCGGCAACAAAACCACTCATACCTGGTAATGCAAGGGAAGCCATCGAAAAGCTACTAAACATCGTGAACATTTTTGGCATTGGAATAGCTATTCCGCCCATTTCGTCAAGATAAACAAGGCGGATTCTATCATAAGTCGTTCCCGCCAAGAAAAAAAGTGCAGCACCAATAAATCCATGAGAGATTATTTGTAAAAGGGCTCCATTAAGTCCCGTATCGGTTAGAGAACTAATTCCTATAATTATGAAACCCATATGAGAGACAGAGGAATAGGCTATTCTTTTTTTTAAATTCCGTTGGCCAAGAGATGTTGAAGCTGCATAGATTATTTGTATTGTACCTATTATCATCAACCAAGGAGAAAATATAGAATGGGCATGAGGTAATAATTCCATATTGATTCGAATTAATCCATACGCTCCCATTTTTAATAAGATTCCGGCTAGAAGCATACAAGTACTGTAATGTGCTTCTCCATGGGTATCTGGTAACCATGTGTGTAGGGGGATAATGGGCGATTTGACAGCAAAAGCAATAAAAAATCCAATATAGAAGATTATTTCTAAAACCACAGGATATGACTGATTAACTGATGTTTCAAAATTTAATGTTGGTTCATTAGAACCATATAAAGCAACACCCAAAACTCCCATTAAGAGAAAAACAGAACCCCCCGCCGTGTACAAAATAAATTTTGTAGCTGAGTACAGACGTTTCTTTCCTCCCCACATGGCTAGAAGTAGATAAACAGGAATTAATTCTAACTCCCACATGATGAAAAAAAGTAAAAGGTCCCGAGACGAAAATGATCCAATTTGACCACTGTACATTGCTAACATGAGAAAATGGAATAATCTAGAATCTCGAGTAACTGGCCAAGCCGCTAAAGTCGCTAAAGTAGTGATAAATCCTGTTAATAAAATGGGTCCTATAGAAAGTCCATCTATTCCTAATCTCCAATGGAAATCAAAAAAATCGATCCATTTATAATCCTCTACTAGTTGGATTAATGGATCATCCGATTGGAAATGATAACAAAATGCATAAGTTGTTAGAAGGAGTTCTAAAATACATATACATATGGTATACCACCGAATTACCCTATTTCCTTTATGGGGAAGAAAGAAAATTAAAGAACCCGCAAATATCGGAAAAACGACAATTATTGTTAACCAAGGAAAATAATTCGTAGTAAAGACAAGATACACTTGGACCAAAAAAACCCGTGCTCAAGATATTTTTATTTTCGAGCACAGGTTTGTCGGTAAAAAAATTAAATGGATTCAAGTAGAGTTTTCTCGAACGTATCAATAAGCTAGACCCATACTGCGAGTTGTTTCATGCCATAAATAAACTCGGACACTCAAGAAATCCGTTGGACAGGCGGATTCACATCTCTTACAACCAACACAGTCCTCTGTTCGTGGAGCAGAAGCAATTTGTTTAGCCTTACAACCGTCCCAAGGTATCATTTCTAATACATCGGTGGGGCAGGCTCGGACACATTGAGTACATCCTATACACGTATCATAAATCTTTACTGAATGTGACATCGGGTCTATACGTTTTTGAATGTTATAAATTTTCGATCTAGTAAACTTCGAAACGAATCATATATTTAGATACCAGATGAATCAATGAGTTATCATAATTTTATAATCAACCCCTTTCTGGATTGGTTTATGAGATATGAGAGAGGCCAAAATACTTTGATTTCTTATGTTTTGCAAACAAGATCATACCTTACGTAGTAAACATGCTAATGAAAATAGATTTCTCAATATTAGAATCTAGATGATTAATATTAATTATTCAACAAATTAGATTGGTTGATACGAGTTGATTTTCTGTTACGGTAAATTGATGAAACAATAGCCAGTCCAATGGCTGCTTCAGCGGCTGCAATAGCTATAACAAAAATTGAGAAAATGTCTCCTTTTAATTGACGATTATCAAAAAAATCACAAAATGTTACAAAATTTATATTAACCGCATTCAATATAAGTTCAAGACACATAAGGGCTCTAACCATATTTCGACTTGTGATCAATCCATAGATACCGATAGAAAATAAATAGGCACTCAAAACAAGTACATGTTCGAGAATCATTAAACAACTCCTTATCAATCTCGACTCCTTTCAATATGAACAACAATTCAACTAATTTAATTGACTAGTATATAACAAGTATTGGAACAAAGAAATATATTGGTACTAGATTGACCTAAAGTCTTTCTATTTATCCAGCTAGAATTCAAATAGAATTGAAGGAAAATTAATGTGATAAGACAGAACAAAATTTTATTTGAATTCCAAGTTTTAATAGAAATTTTTTATTGACGAGCTACAGCAATTGCACCTATTAAAGCAACTAAAAGGATTATTGAAATAAGTTCAAATGGGAGAAAAAAATCTGTTG